TAACAAATATTATAATTGGATCGTTCGATCACTTTTCAGTCATTCATTGAATGATAAATCACTACAAGTGAAGGAGATACACGATTTAAATAACGAAAGATCCAATATTTAAAAATTGTATCTAAAATGACTGGAAAAGTAGAAACAAGACCGGATATAATTTGATCATTATGAGCAAATCCAAAATCTTTGTAGACAGAGCCAATCATTAATTCCCAACCGTGGGGCGAATGGAATCCTATACATAAATCAGTTAATAAAAGAATAGAAAAAGCTTTTATTGTGTCGCTTAAGTTGTATAGGAATTCTTGAAACCAAGAGTTAAGAATAACAAGTTCTTCATTACCTAGAATAGAATAACCACTTAGAATACCGAAACAGATTATATTTGTCGAGAAGTGTAAAATTGTATGGATGCGATCCTCGTTGTGCATCTTGATCAATTGGATCGTTTCTTTGTAGATTTCGATGCGAGGCTTTTGTAAATGTGTTTCCGGGTATTCCTTTATCATTTCGTCCAAACGTAAGAGTTCCTCTAAGTCTATGAATTCTTTTAGAATACTCTTTTCTTGAATATCATTCAAAAAAATTTCGGATTGCCTAGTATTCCACCAATTAGTAAACCAAGATTCCAGACTTTTATTAAATGAGAGAGAGATCCACCAAGGCAAAAATACTATAGATGCAAGATATAGAAGGGAAATTAATACTTTCTTTTTTGCCATTTTTTCGTCTGTGAATTTTAAAATTTTTAATGAACGCACCTCATTCGTCGACTCTATATGATACTAATATTTCTATCAAGCATAAGTTCTATTACAAGTCATCGATGTATTTCCGTATTTTTTTGTGATTCAGTACAGCGGTTAGTCCTTGAATTTCGAAAGAATATAGAATAAGAAAGAGCCCTCTTCAAATTAATAGTAGTCGGATTTCGAGACGAAAGAACTCCCGTTCTATCAAAATATCAAATATTTCGAAAAAAAAAAAAAAATTCTTTACTTTATGATGAAATGTTTTGTTTTGATATATGATGAATCTATCATTTAGATTTGTTACTGAATTGAGTTAAGTGGATTTACATACGCATAAAAAAAATTGTGGACATAAACAATTTAGTTTTAGAATTGTTTCATATACGTTTGCTTTGGCTCGAGTAAGCGTTCTGAAGAAACTTCAGTTAAGTTATGCTATAGAAAAAAAGATGATTCTTGAGTTTTTTATCTCTTGCAAAGTATTCATTCTTCAGTTCCTTTTTTCAAAATACTTCAATTGGTACACGCAAGAAATAGGCCAATTCAGCAGCTTTTTGCTCAATCTCTCGTGGAGTAAAATTCTCATCAGTACGAGTCAAGGGAATGGCTCCTTGTCCTTTTATTTCCATATAAAGGACACGACGAGCATAAATACCCTCTTTAATTTCTATTCTGATGGACTGAATGTCTTTCATAAGGAATCGGAGGAATATGCGACGATTTTTTCCAGGAAATCCCCAACGAAAAATACACACTATGCCCTCTTTTATATCGAATCGATCATAACCACTACCTACATTCCACGAAATTGTGCACCACAAATAGGAGCTAATAAAAAGACCTGCGATCCCATAGAAAGACATCACGATACCTTGTGGAAAAAAAATGATTTGCTGAGAAGGAAATAAAGATATAAAATTCCTACCAAAATAACTGGACGTTCCAACCAATAAAAACCCTAATGAACCTAAAAAAAGAATAAAGGCCCAACAGAAATTACTTGTTTTTCGAGACCCCGCTATAAGTTCTACCCATATACGTTCTGATCGCCAACTCATACTCTAACTAGACCTAGTTGCATTTTATTGGAATTGGAGAATAACAAAAATAATTTTTTTTTTTACTTTTTTTTTGTTTCCGAAGTAACTCTCATCAACCAGCACTATTATGATGTGAACCTTTAGGGATAATTCATCGAATTTCTTAGATCCAAACTAAAATAATAACATCCCTTTCATATGATTTCCTAATACATATAGATATATTGACTTTACATTTCAGAAATTATCCCCGATCCCGATCTATTTGAAAATAGTTATAATTCATTTATCATGTTTACACATACATAAGAGCTTATGCCCGAAGGAAGCCGCATATTATACCATATTTTACTAAATAGATATCCGTGTTATGATCCAAGTAAGTCTTGAAAAAAAAAAAATATATATATATATAAGATTTGTCCTTGTTGTATCTAAAAAATCTTGTTTTTTTGAACATAAAGAGATAAAGAAGCCATTGCAATTGCCGGAAATACTAAGCCCACTAAAGGCACAAAAATGGAGGGGAGACTGTTGAGAGTTATCATAGAATGGGTACCTCGATTTAATATTTGTACCTGTTATTTATTGTTATATTTATTGTTTTATATTTGAACCTTATCCTTATATTGTTATAAAGATATCTTATAATTCATATATAATTGTTATATTATACTAAGTATACCTAAGTGAGTATATATATACTTAATAGGTATAGGGAGTCTATAAGTATATGTTTTAAGAAATATATATTAATTTAAGAAATATATATTAATTAATAAAATACAATAAATATATAAATAAATGGACCTATTCATCTTTCTACATGTTTCTAATTCATCTTTCTACATGTTTCTACATGAAATATATATATACGATAATCCACCCTTTTTATATTCGTATTAGTAGTTATTATCTTTTCTTGTCTTATAAATTTCATAATTTAATAAAATTTTAAAGTATTTCCTAAAAACTCCCAAAGAATTCGTTATAATACGATCCAACAAAAAGGATTCTTAGTGGGGGATTATTTTCGGGAGATATAGAAAGATGCAAGACCTTGTTAACTAATTCCACGGAAGAAAGCGAAAGAATTCACTCTTTTATTTTGAAAGAATTCACTCTTTTGTTTAATAGAGATTTCCTAGTTAGTATTAGTAACCAGGAATATCGATAAAAAAACGATCCGGATGGTTCTTTCTACAATTCAATCTTATGTTACCAAAGTCAAAATCCATTCTTCGGATTTTGACTTTGATTCCTATAAATTAAATAAATACTTGATCACCACACATAAAAAAAATTTATTAAGTTTTATTAAATTAAGACTCTAAGGCTCTAATCTAATTTTCATTCAAAGGAAAGAAAGCATGTAGCCGAAATAACTCACTCAGAACGCCCTTTAAAGGATTACGTGGTACGATTGGATCGAATAAGCCCTTATGGAATAAATATTCAGCCACTTGTGAATCCTCAGGTACTGTCTTATTCAATGTTTGTTCAATTACTCTTTTACCTGCAAATGCAATATAAGCATTGGGTTCGGCAATAATGATATCTCCCAACATACCAAAACTAGCCGTCACCCCGCCTGTGGTAGGGGATGTAAGGATTGCTACATAAAATAACTTTTTATTTAATTGATAATCATATAAAGCGGAAGATATTTTAGCCATTTGCATCAAGCTCAAGCTTCCTTCTTGCATGCGTGCTCCTCCGGAAGCACACACTAGAATAAGAGGTAAAAATTGATTGGTAGCATACTCGGCCAAACGTGTGATTTTTTCGCCCACTACAGATCCCATACTACCACCCATAAACTGAAAATCCATAACACCAATTGCTACGGGAATACCATTTAGTTGACCTGTGCCTGTTTGAACAGCCTCAGTTAATCCTGTATTTTTTTGATAAGAATCAATACGATCTTTATAAGGTTCCTCCTCCGAATGAAATTCAATGGGATCCAGAGAGACCATGTCTTCGTTCATAGGATCCCAAGTACCTGGATCAATCGAAAGTTCGATTCTATCAAAACTACTCATTTTCAAATGACATCCACATTGTTCACAAATATTCATTTTTGATTTTAAAAATTTCTTATAATTTAATCCATAACAATTTTCGCATTGAATCCACAAATGCCTGTATTTTTGAGTTACATTTAAATTATTAGAACTTATACTAAAATCACTATCATCTGTGCTAGTTTTTATACTGGAACTCTCGCTTTTACTACTATTTACGCTTTCGCCACAAATGTAACTATAAATGTAGCTGTCACTGTAATTGTTACTGTTGCTTAAAATATAACTATCAATACAAATTTGAGAACCAAGATAACTGTCAATACAACTATTAATGTGATTATTCAAACTATAATGAGAATTAGTATCATACATGTAACGATCGTGGCGAGTATCGTCACTTTGGGGTGCATTATTCATATAACTAGAAGTCTGATAACTATAAAAAGAACTTTTTAGTTCACTTAGAAAAGAACGGTTGTTGTCAATCTCAAAATTTTTATTTTCAATATCAAAATATATGGAATAACTGTCCCTATTACTATCCCTAACGAAAAAAGTGTCATCAGATATGAAATTCCGAATGTATCTGTCGCCGACTAAATGATCAACATTACTGTAATTAGACTTGTCGCTAAAATTTAAAATGTCTTTATCCATATCATTTAAAATTGGATCTTCACTTACACTGGTATTTTCAAAAGGACCAAGACTGTCCATTGATTTACTTAGCCTACACCTGTATTCTAACTCCCCGTTAAACAACATCGAATCGAACCGCCATTTTTCCATAGAACTTTCTTGCCCCTCATTTACATGAAAATACAATAGATGAATAGTCATTCGATGAAAATCATTTGAATATTCCGATCAGAATAAGCATATAAATCCAATCACTAGGGTTAGTAACTAATAACGAGGGGATATTGAAAAAAAAAAAAATAGTAGTTTCTCCTATGCTATGAATATAAAGGAATATAAAGAACCTTTTTCGTAAAATCTCGCCTACTAATATAATAAGTTTATATTTCAACACAGAATGAAAAGGACAATATACAGGATGGGTAGAAGAAGTTGTGATACTTGGCTCGATCATGATCCAAAAACGCAGGATCCGGAGATAATAATATATAAAAAAAATAGTATAAGAATGCACCAATCCTAGGGATCCATAGGAT